AAATTTTGTAATTGGGACATGCTTTGTTAAACCACCCATAAGAACCATATTCTGACTTTTATCTGGAGAATATCCAACAACCAATTCCATTGAATGAATAATGGAACCTGATCCTAAAAACAACAAAGCTTTTGAATAAGCATGAGTAATCAAATGAAATAAAGCAGCTCGATAAGACCCTATACCCAAAGCTAACATCATATAACCCAATTGGGACATTGTAGAATAAGCTAAGCTTCTCTTAATATCTTTTTGAGCAAGAGCTAAAGTAGCTCCAAACAGTACTGTTATTATACCGATCAAAGCTATAATATTCATTATGTAAGGTATGACTACGAAAAGAGGAATAAACCGAGCGACAAGAAAAATCCCCGCTGCTACCATCGTAGCAGCATGGATAAGAGCCGAAATGGGGGTAGGTCCCTCCATGGCATCAGGTAACCACACATGAAGGGGAAATTGAGCAGATTTAGCAACTGCACCAGAAAATAATAGGAAGGCACATAAACTAACAAATAAAAAATGAACCTCATTATTCGAAATCAAGTTATTAAATATTTGAAACAAATCACGAAATTCAAAACTACCTGTTGTCCAATAAAGACCTAAAATCCCTAATAATAAACCAAAATCCCCCACACGATTCGTTACAAATGCCTTTTGACAAGCATTCGACGCAATAGGTCGTGTAAACCAAAAACCTATTAATAGATACGAACACATTCCAACCAATTCCCAAAAAATATAAATTTGTACCAAATTAGAACTAGTAACTAATCCCAACATTGAAGTATTGAAAAAAATCATATAAGCACAAAATCTCAAATATCCTTGATCATGAGACATATAATTGTCACTATAAATAAGAACCAAAATCCCAACAGTAGTAATTAATAATGACATAATAGAAGTAAGTGGATCGATCAAGTAGCCAAACTCTAAAGAAAAATCATTATTGATAGTCCAAGACCATACATATTGATAAATATAACTGTTACTTATTTGATGAATAAACAAATAAAATGAAAAAATCATCACTATACTTAAAAAGAGAACACCAGTAAAAGACCATATACGGCGAAGTTTTTTTGTTGACGTTGGAAAAAGCAATAGTCCCCCTGCCAGTAACATAAGAACTGGAAGTGAAATAAAAGGTATGATCCATGAATATTGATATGTATATTCCATAAAAAAAGATTTTGTTACTATTTACTAATTTATTATTTCTGATTCACGAACTTTTTTTTTTCTTTTGCAAAGGGTCAGTTAATAACAAATTAAAATATGTAAAAGTTAAATAGAATTTTCTATTCTTAATTATTCTGAATTTTTTCAAATACTTCAAATATTTCCAATCAAGAACTTAAAATTGTTTCCATAATATACTAAAATGAAATTTTTAGTAAAAACTTCTATTTCTTTTTTTGTTCTGACGATATAGAAAATTTAAAATTTGCATTATTATTTTTTACGCATTACAAAACTTTTTATTCATAGAACAAGGTTTATAGAGGAAGGACAAATAATTATACCAAAAAAAAAATTGTATGAATTGCCCAAACCCAAAAAAATAAGAACTATTTTTTTTTAGTTCGTTTATTCAAAATCATTAACCAATTCTCTTTTGAACTTAATGGATTTTTTTCAATTAAAAAAAAATTATATATACTAATACTTAAAAAAAAAAAAAGATTCTTTACAAAATGAATTACTAGTTTCAGTCGAATTAAAAAATGCAAATTAAGTTCATATAAATAGAAAAGTTGAGTTTTTAAAATTTTCGATCTATTTTATGACATGTATATTCCATTCATATAGAAACGGAAGACGGCGAAAATAGACAATGCCAGACCAGACCCGAATAGACTCTTGTCTTGTTGTATTCTTTTTTGCAATAATAATATATTATTATTATACTTTTTGTCTTTCTTTTATGTTTGTTTCTCATAATATATTTAAATGTATTTTTATAAAATCCTTAGATTATGAAAGGAATCGAATGAAAAGAACAAATATATAATATATAGTATAGTAAATAAATAGTATAGTAACGAATCATTTTTTTTTTAAGCAAAATATGTCTTTCACATCCAACTATAGAAATGAATAACTTATTTTAATTTTAAAATGGCAGTTCCAAAAAAACGCACTTCTATATCAAAAAAACGGATTCGTAAAAATATTTGGAAAAGCAAAGGGTATTGGGCAGCGTTGAAAGCTTTTTCATTAGCAAAATCTCTTTCTACAGGGAATTCAAAAAGTTTTTTTGTGCGACAAATCAAATAAATAAAAAAAAGAAACATTCTAATAATCTGAACCCTTTTAAATCAAAAAAGAGACTAGTTAAATTAAAAAGAATTCATTTTAAAATGATTATTATTTCCTAATGGGATCTATATTTAATTCTTTTTTTTTTAGGGTATGTAAACCAAAAATAAGTTTATTTACTAAATTCTAAAAAAAAAAACTGATACTTTTTGAAAAAGAAAAAACTTAACTTCAGAAAGAAAGTTCAAAGAAAAAAGAATAAACAAGGTTTTACCTTTAATTTTAGTTTTAGCATGTTTGTTCTTTCATTTTTGGGATGGGGAAAATAAGAATCCCCATCGACCCTAAACAAAAAGTTTTTTCTTCATTTTGATTTGATTATATATTTTATTCTATAAATATAAATATAGAAAATCTAGTAATAAATTCTTTATTCAAAATGAATAAGTTATTAAAATTATGAAATTAGTTGATAAAATTGAAATTTTTTTTTTTTAATTGTCTTAAACTATTATCTCCCTAAATTTTTATTACCATATATAATATATCTCTACCTTTAACCCAATTTGAAAAGTTTCTTTCTTCTTATCTTAATCTTTTTTTTTTTATCTTCTTTAGGTTTAGGTGGATTTTTTATATAAGGAATCCTATACTAAATTGAAGTGATAAAAAAAAAAGATTCCATGCGGAGACTAGAATATTAATCAAAATATCTATAAATTTAGAAAAGATTTATTGAATTATGGTACAATGGAAATTTTGATAGAAATAATAACTTTATTATTATATTTAAATATATTATTAGATATTTGTTAGATTATATAATCTATTTCCCCAATACTGAACAATACCTAATTAAATAAGTTTTCTAAATCGTAAGAGAAATTCTTTACACAATAATAACTTTCACAATTAATACAAAGCTATACAAATATTTCAATCAATTTTTTGAGTGTAATACTTAGACATAATGCTAAAATTGTAAGCGATACAAATATACAATTTTTTTTTACTTAAATTTTTTTTTATCCAGTTTTTGATTTTCTAAAAAATATTACATTGAATTGATTCTTTCAATCTCGACGATTGAATCAAAATAAGTTATTATGATTTCGAGAAAGCCGCTATGGTGAAATCGGTAGACACGCTGCTCTTAGGAAGCAGTGCTAGAGCATCTCGGTTCGAATCCGAGTAGCGGCATGCCACTTTATATTAAAAATTGAAAATATTATAAAAGAATAAGGTATTATAAAAAAATAAGGATTATAATATAATGAATTCAGTTCCCGATTTCTATTCTTATAATTGATAGATCTCCCCCCCCTTTTTTTTTATGATATTTTCAACTGTAGAACATATATTAACTCATATATCCCTTTCAGTCGTTTTAATTGTAATTACAATTCTTTTGATAACCTTATTAGTTGATGAAATTGTAGGACTATATGCTTCCGCAGAAAAAGGAATGATAACTACTTTTTTTTTTATAACTGGATTATTAGTTAGTCGTTGGATTTATTTGAGACATTTACCATTAAGTGATTTATCTGAATCATTACTATTTCTTTCATGGAGTTTTTCTATTATTCATATGGTTACATATTTCAAAAAAAAGAAAAACTATTTAAGTTTAAGTTCAATAACCATGCCAAGTACTATTTTTACCCAAGGTTTTTCTACTTCAATATTTTTAACTTACATGCATCAATCCGAAATATTAGTCCCGGCTCTTCAATCTCATTGGTTAATGATGCATGTAAGTATGATGGTATTGGGTTATGCATCTCTTTTATGTGGATCATTATTTTCATTAGCTCTTGTAGTCATTACATTTCAAAAAGTCATAAGAATTTTTGGTAAAAACAGTCATTTTTTCAAAAAGTCATTTTCCTTGGGTGAGATCCAATACATGAACGACGGAAACAATGTTTTAAAAAACACTTATTTATTTTATTCTAATAATTATTACAAGTCTCAATTGATTCATCAATTAGATCATTGGAGTTATCGTACTATTAGTATAGGGTTTATCTTTTTAAGCATAGGTATTCTTTCAGGAGCAGTATGGGCTAATGAGGCATGGGGATCATATTGGAATTGGGATCCAAAGGAAACGTGGGCATTTATTACTTGGACCATATTCGCAATTTATTTACATATTAAAACAAATAAAAATTTGGAAAGTATAAATTCTGCAATTGTGGCCTCTATGGGTTTTCTTATAATTTGGATATGCTATTTTGGGGTCAATTTATTAGGGATAGGGCTACATAGTTATGGTTCATTTACATTAAACATCTAATTGAATTGAAGAAAGGACCTAACGAATCTAAACATAGAACAGTATATATATAAGAAAAATTCGTGTAAATCATGGAGAAAGCGAACCATTTGAATCACTACATTACTTGATTCAAATGGTTCTCAGAAAATACAAATGTATATGGTTGCAAGTCCAATTCATTTTTTTTTTTTTTCACTTATTTTCTAGAACAAATTCCTTTTTAAATCATTATTATTCCAATATTGTATTGCTGGTTTATTTATTTTTATGTTTATGAAAGAAAATTATCTATAAAAATAATTAGCTAAAATAGCTTCAACTTTATCAACTGATAGTGATAAAACAAAATCTGGATAAATACCAATACCTATTATTGGTAAAAGGATAGAGATCGAAACAAACAACTCTCGCGGTCCTGAATCAAAAAAAGAAAAATTTTGAACATTAAAAAGTTTGTATCCATAGAACATCTGGCGTAACATGGATAATAAATAAATAGGAGTTAATATCATTCCAATTGCCATTACAAAAAGAATTAATATTTTTGTCATTAAAAGATATTTTTGGCTGGTAATAATTCCAAAAAAGACTATTAGTTCTGCAACAAAACCACTCATTCCCGGTAATGCAAGGGAAGCCATCGATAAAATACTGAAAGTCGTAAATATTTTAGGAATTGGTATAGCCATTCCTCCCATATCGTCAAGATAAACAAGGCGTATTCTATCATAACCTGTTCCCGCTAAGAAAAAAAGCCCAGTACCAATAAATCCATGAGAAATTATTTGTAAAATAGATCCATTGAGTCCCGCATCGCTTATAGATCCAATTCCTATAATTATGAAACCCATATGAGATACGGAAGAATAAGCTATTCTTTTTTTTAAATTACGTTGACCAGGAGATGTTGAAGCTGCATAGATTATTTGAATTATCCCTACTATGATCAACCAGGGAGAAAATATAGAATGAGCGTAGGGTAATAATTCCATATTGATCCGAACTAATCCATATGCTCCCATTTTTAATAAGATTCCGGCTAGAAGCATACAAGTACTGTAATGTGCCTCTCCATGTGTGTCTGGTAACCATGTATGTAAGGGTATAATCGGTGATTTGACAGCAAAAACAATAAGAAATCCAATATAAAATATTATTTCCAGTGCGAGAGGATACGATTGATTAGCTGATGTTTCAAAATTGAATGTTGGTTCATTAGAACCATATAAACCAATACCCAGAACTCCCATTAACAAAAAAACGGAACTCCCTGCAGTGTACAAAATAAATTTTGTAGCTGAATACAAACGTTTCTTTCCTCCCCACATCGATAGAAGTAAATAAACAGGAATTAATTCGAATTCCCACATGAGAAAAAAAAGTAAAAGATCTCGAGAAGAAAATGATCCGATTTGACCGCTATACATAGTTAACATTAGGAAATGGAATAATCGAGAATTCCGCGTAACTGGCCAAGCCGCTAAAGTAGCTAACGTGGTGATAAACCCTGTCAGTAAAATAGGTCCTATAGAAAGACCATCTATTCCCAATCTCCAGTAAAAATTAAAAAAATGGATCCATTTATAATCCTCTGTCAATTGAATTAATGGATCGTCCAATTCAAAATGATAACAAAATGTATAGGTTATCATAAGGAGTTCTAAAAAGCATATACATATAGTATACCACCTAATGACCTTATTTCCTTTATGAGGGAGAAAGAAAAGTAGGGAACCAAAAAATATTGGCAAAACTACAACTATTGTTAACCAAGGAAAAGAATTCGTAGTAAAAACAAGATACACTTGGACTAGAACAACTCGTGCTCAAAAATATATATATATATTTTTTCGAGCACGAGTTGTTGTCAGTAAAAAAAAATCAAATGTATTCAAGTATGGTTTTCTCGCATGTATCAATAAGCTAGACCCATGCTTCGAGTTGTTTCATGCCATAAATAAACTCGAACACTCAAGAAATCCGTTGGACAAGCGGATTCACATCTCTTACAACCAACACAGTCTTCTGTTCTTGGAGCAGAAGCAATTTGCTTAGCTTTACATCCGTCCCAAGGTATCATTTCTAATACATCTGTGGGGCAAGCTCGGACACATTGAGTACACCCTATACATGTATCATAAATCTTTACTGAATGTGACATTTGGATCTATAAATTTTTGAACATCATCAATTTTCAATCTAGTAATAAAGCTTTAAATTAATCATTATTTAGATACCAGATGAATCAATAATTTATTATAATTTATCTAATAAATATAAACTTACTATGAGATTGAATCATGCGATAGGGCCAAGATACTTTAATTTCTTACGTTTTCGTCATACATTATGTATCCTATTCTACGGATAAACAGATAATTCAACTTGATGAATATCATCATTTATCTAATGAAGACTACTTATTTAACAAATTCGATTGATTAATACAAGTTGATTTTCTGTTACGATAAATTGACGAAACAATAGCTGGTCCAATAGCTGCTTCAGCGGCTGCAATAGCTATACCAAAAATGGAGAAAATATTACCTTTTAATTGACGACTATCAAAAAAATCAGAAAATGTTACCAAATTGATATTAACTGCATTCAGGATTAGTTCAAGACACATAAGGGCTCTAACCATATTTCGGCTTGTGATCAATCCATAGATACCAATACAAAATAAATAGGCACTTACAACAAGTACATGTTCGAGCATCATTGACCAACTCCTTATCAATTTCGATTCATTTCAATATAAGTAAGAATTTTAAAAATTCAATTCGATTGACTAAAAAAAGTACAGAACAAGGGAAATCTATTGGTAATAGATCGAATAAAAAAAAAAGAATTTAGACAGAAACAATTTTCAAAAATATACTTAATTAAAGTTAAAGTAAAGGATATGGGTGTGATAACCTAGAACAAAGTTTTATTTAGTATTTAGATTGCAGTTGCTAGTTCTAAAGATTAATTACTGGCGAGCCACGGCAATTGCACCTACCAAAGCAGCTAAAAGAATTATTGAAATGAGTTCAAATGGAAGAAAAAAATCTGTTGATAAATGAATTCCAATTTGTTGACTAGTACTTATCAAATCTTGCTCTAGAATCTGATTTGATCTTGTAGTCCAAATAATCCCATACCATGACGTATCTAGAATAGTATTCATTAGTGAAACAAAAATACTTGTACAAACCAGCAAAGTAACTCCACTTCCAATGGTCCAAAGATTAAAATCTTTGGAGTATTCTGAACCCTTCATAAACATCACAGCAAATATGATTAAAACATTTATAGCTCCCACATAAATAAGGAGTTGCGCAGCAGCTACAAAATGGGAGTTTGATAAAATATAAAAAAAAGATATACAAACAAGAACCAGTCCCAATGAAAAAGCAGCATAAATTGAGTTGGTAAGTAATACGACACCCATACTTCCTAATATAAGACCTGATCCCAACAAGACTAAAAGAAAATCATGTATCGGTCCAGGCAAATCCATTATATGTACAATAATAAATAAATAAATAGAAATTTTTTTCATGAACTTATTGACTCGACCAGGAAAAAAAATTGTTGATCAATTCGTAATTTAATCTGAAAGGTTGTGAATTAATCTATGTACTTTTATTGGATTCACTTCATTTTTTATATGAAAAAGAGTATTTCGAAATTATGTATTTTGAAATAATTCCAAATATTATTAATATCTTTTTTTTTTTTTCAATTATTAATATATTTTCAATCAAAAAAAAGCTGTAATTCTGATTAATCAAAAATTTGGATTTTTTGTTAGTGACCAAACAAACACCACGAAAGAAACCTCATTCCTTTCGATTAAAACAGAAATTTAGAAATTTCCAATTACCATTTAATCAAGGGATTTATTTCTTTTTTATTGGAATTTCAGGAGAATTTGAAATTGTTCGAATTGTAGAATCGTCAACTACTGACATTGGTAAACGACCCAAAGCAATTTGATTATAATTCAATTCATGACGATCATAAGTAGAAAGTTCATATTCTTCTGTCATGGATAAACAATTTGTTGGACAATATTCAACGCAGTTACCACAAAATATACAGATTCCGAAATCAATACTGTAATTAAGCAATTGTTTCTTTCGAATATAAGTTTCCAATTTCCAATCAACAACGGGTAGATCTATAGGACATACACGAACACATACTTCACAAGAAATACATTTATCAAATTCAAAATGTATTCGACCGCGGAAACGCTCGGATGTGATTAATTTTTCGTAAGGATATTGAATAGTTACAGGCAAACGATTTGCGTGGGATAAAGTAATCATGAAACTTTGACCAATGTATCTTGCAGCTCGTACTGTTTGTTGACCATAATTCATGAACCCAGTTATCATAGGGAACATATTGTAATATCTATGAATAATTTGATGTTTGTTTCTTTCTCTTGGTTGAGATAAGTCGTGAATATAAAACATTGTATTCTTTTATAGTGAAAATAGTTCGAAAGAAGTTGTTAATAATAAATTACCGAGAGAAATAGGTAAAAGAAATTTCCATCCAAGATTTAATAATTGATCCATTCTTAGTCTGGGTAAAGTCCATCTTGTTGTTATAGAAATGAACAAGAACAAATAAGTTTTAACTAATGTAATAAAGATACCAATTGTCATTACAAAGAGTCCACCTGCTTTATTTATTTCAAAAAGTGAAGAATTTAATATGTACGGAATAGATATATCCCAACCGCCCAAATAAAGAACTGTTACTAATAATGAAGAAACTAATAGATTTAGATAGGAAGCAACGTAAAATAAACCAAATTTTATACCCGAATATTCCGTTTGATAACCCGCTACTAATTCTTCCTCTGCTTCTGGTAAATCAAAAGGTAATCTTTCACATTCTGCTAAGGAAGAAATTAAAAAAATCATAAACCCTATAGGTTGACGCCACAAATTCCACCCCCAAAAACCATATTTTGATTGAGCTTCAACTATATCAACTGTACTTGAACTGTTAGATAATTATAGTCGGCAATAACATTACTGTTCTCATCGCTATTACAGAACCGTACATGAGATTTTCACTTCATACGGCTCCTCAAAAGATATAAATAAATTTAAGGAGTTGGTCGATATTATTTATCTTGATATGTATGTTTTGTCGGATAGTATAGTATCAAAATCTATCTATCGTGTATTCCAAAATTAAATCAATGGAATTCTGTCTGTTTTAGTTTTATTTGAATAAAAAAGAAAATAATAAATAAAAAAATGACTTCTGAATTGATCTCATCCTCTTTAAAAATTTTAATTTTTCTTCGTTGAGTAATAACTTAATTCTTCACTAAAATACTTTTTTTAGAAATAAAAATAATCCAGCGGTTTTAATTACGAAAACGAAATAACCATTCCATTAGTTCGTCAATTCTGACACGAATTTTACCTTGAATTTTACCTTGAATTTTACCTTTATGAATATGGATATGGCAAAGAAAATGAATATTGGAATAGCATGGAGATAAGAAAGAAAAAAAAAGATATCTTCTTTTGTACTTGTATTCTTTCTATTTTTTTTTTTTTGTTCCTATTCTTGTTTCTCAGAAAAAAAGAGGGGAACTTATGAAATAAGGGATTATTTCGTTTTGGATAGTCATTTAGTTAATGGGTAGATAGAAGTGTATTCTGGATCGGAATCGTGGGGAGTACTGCCTAATCATTTCTACGAATTTAAAGCCCCAATTAGTATTCTTTTTTTATTATCCATTTTGAAAAAATGTTTCTTTTCTCTTATTTTGGATAATTTTGAAAATCTCTATTACTAATCCTTTGCATATTTTGGTGTTTCTAACCATCCACTCATTTTTGTTCAATCGCGCGTATTATGGTAATAGATGTATACTAGTACATACAAATAATATTGAAAATTCACTAGGGTTGATCTTTTTTTTTGAGTCCGCGTCAAGACGGGTTAATTAATTAACCAATCTTGGGATAAAAGTTCTCTTTTTATTATGTTTATTTCCGCTTAACTCTTATACCTAGAAAATGAGACTCAATGTTTTTACTGCGAATTCCTTTTTCTATAAGCTGTTTTATTTCACTCATATAACTATCTAATTTAGTTCATTAATATAAATAATGAATAGAAAACTATTCAATTCATTTTAACTCTTAAAAAGTTTATGTCTTAACGACTCGCACGTAGAGATATTGATAATACACATAGAGTTAATGGTATTTCATAACTAATTGATTGAGCAGCAGCTCGTAGACCACCTAAAAAAGAATATTTATTATTTGAACCATATCCTGAGATAAGAAGTCCAATAGGAGCAATACTTGAAATGGCAATCCATAAAAAAACACCAATATTGAGATCGGCTAAAACAAGGCGATAACCAAAAGGAATTACTGAATAACTTAGTAGAATTGATATAACTGCTAGGGATGGTCCGATACTGAATAAATGAGTATCCCCTCTAGATGGAAGAAGATTTTCTTTGAAAAGCAATTTTGTACCATCTGCTAAAGCTTGAAGAACTCCCAAAGGGCCCGCATATTCAGGTCCAATACGTTGTTGTATCCCTGCGGATATTTCTCTTTCTAACCATACAATTACTAGTACACCTATTGTGATTCCGAATATAGGAGTAAAAATAGGGACAAGCACCCATATAATTTCATAGACCTCTTTTAAGGATTCCAATCTTGAAAAAGAATTGATATCTTGTACATTTGTTGTATTAATTATCATTTTAACGGTCAACTTCTCCCATAATGATATCTATGCTACCTAGTATTGTCATAATATCGGCCAATTTCATTCTTTTAACTAACTGAGGAAGAATTTGCAAATTGATAAAACCTGGTGGTCGAATTTTCCATCTCCAAGGAAAACTACCCTGATCCCCTATCAGAAAAATGCCCAATTCTCCTTTTGGAGCTTCGACTCTCACATAAAGTTCTTGTTTCGGCAACTCAAAAGTAGGCGAAGGTTTTTTACTAATGAATCTATATTCAAAATCATTCCATTCCGGATACCTTTCTCTATCAAAACATCGGCTTTCTAAATTTTCATAAGGTCCCCCTGGAATTTTTTCCAAAGCCTGTTGAATAATTTTTATGGATTCCGTCATTTCACCAAGTCTAACTAAATAACGAGCTAATGAATCTCCTTCTTTTTGCCATTGAACTTCCCAATCAAATTCGTCATAACACTCATAATGATCAACTTTACGAAGATCCCATTGTATTCCTGAAGCTCGCAGCATTGGTCCTGATAAACCCCAATTTATTACTTCTTCTCCACCAATAATGCCTATGCCCTCAACTCGTTCTAAAAAAATAGGATTTTTTGTAATAAGTTTTTGATATTCAACAACTTCTGTCAAAAAATAATCGCAGAAATCCAAACATTTATCTATCCAGCCATGAGGTAGATCAGCTGTGACTCCCCCGATACGAAAAAAATTATGCATCATTCTCATTCCGGTGGCAGCTTCGAATAGATCATAGACAAATTCTCTTTCTCTGAAAATATAGAAGAAAGGAGTCTGTGCGCCAATATCGGCCATAAAAGGGCCAAGCCATAACAGATGAGAAGCTATACGACTTAACTCCAACATAATAACTCTGATATAGCTGGCTCTTTTAGGTACTTGAATATTTACCAACTGTTCTGGTCCATTTATGGTTATTGCTTCTGTGAACATAGTAGCTAAATAATCCCAACGTGTTACATAAGGTAGATATTGTATAATTGTTCTGTTTTCCGCAATTTTTTCCATTCCTCTATGTAAATAACCCAATATGGGTTCACAGTCAATAACGTCTTCACCATCTAAAGTGACGATGAGTCGAAGAACACCGTGCATTGATGGGTGGTGGGGGCCCATATTGACTAGCATGAGGTCTTTTCTTGTAGCTGGTCCAGTCATAAGTTTTTCCTCGATTCATTTTTCCATGAATTGCCGAAAACACAAATAAGTTGATTAAAATTGAATATCTAACAAAATTCAATATCTAATAAATCAAATAATTCAAAATTACTTTTTTAATTAACGAGTTTTTGACTCCCGAATATCCAATTGTTTAATTAATTCTTTATAATGTATTCTATTTTTCTTTGACAAATAACACAGTAACCCTTGGCGTTTTCCCAGAATTTTACGTAGACCTCTTTGAGATAAATAGTCTTTTTTGTGCAATTCCAAATGTGAAGTAAGTCTTCGTATCTTATTTGTGAAACTTAATACTTGAAATTCAACAGACCCCTTTTTTTCTTTTTTTTCTTCTTTCGAAATAACTGAGATCAATGTGTTTTTTATCATAAAAAAAATTCCTTATAATTTTAGATATTATATATATATATTTTATTTATTGATGAGTAATAATATACAATTAGCATTGTCACTGATTTCAATTTTGTTTTGTATTTCAACAAATTTTTATTTTTTGTCAAATAAAATACATTATTAATTAATACTCAATCCCTTTTTGAAAATGGAATTAGGATATAAAAAGGATGGTATATTTTTATACATACAAAAAACAGTTAGACTGAAAATCAAAATTTCAATAAGAAAATTTTATTGATTCATTTGTACATTTACATTGAATTAAAGTCATATTATGTATCAAAACGTAAGATAACGGAGATGCTTATTTTTTTTTTTCTTCAGATACTAAATATAGTACACATATTGTAAAAATGTCGCATTAACGAATTTGCAATTGTAGATACATATATATTCTTACCATACTAAAACGACTGCCATTATTTGTATCAAACCAATAACGATTCATACAAGCTAAATCTTCTAATCGATAATTGGGCCAAAGAAAGAGTTTTAATTTAATTAGTTTATTATTATATCTATCAAAATGTTTACTTTTATCTAAAACGTGAACACCATTTTTCACTCTATTTGGATTATAAAATGCTTTATTTCTATGGATATTTTTTTCATTCTTAGAATTGAAACAACTTAGAATTCTAAACTCTCTACAAACTCTAGAGGATAAAATATTTTCAGGAACAAGGAAATCATCATTTTTTTTATATCTATTTTCAGTCCTTTTTTGATCTATTGCAATGGGTTCATCAAAACTATTCTTATCCCCATAGCTTTTTTCTTGGTTTCTTTGAAATTTATTCTTATGAACTAATGAAAGAACTATAGTTTGAGACATAATAAATTGTCCATCGTTTTTTACCGATAGACGAACTGGTTCGATAGTCAATATTCCCTTTTTGATCAATTTTGTAAGAGTTAAATCCTTCTGAATTATAAGAATATCCAGACGAATTTCTCCCCTTTGAAGAGAGGATATCGCAATTTCTCTTGGGTTTATTAGTCTAAGCAGGAGACAATATACGTTTATGTTATTGATCATTCTTTGATTTAAGGAATTATTCCATTTTAATTGAAAACACAAATATCTTTTTAGTAAGAAATCAAGTTCTACTTCCGTATTTTTCTTGTAGTGCTTTTTATTTCTACGTTTTTTCAGATCTGATTCTGCATACTCTTCTTGAACATATTTTTCTTGGTTTGACATAATTGAGTCAAGATCCTCTTGGGCCACGGATTCTTTTTCGACTTGATTTTTTTTTTTTTCAAATTCAAGAGTTTGTTCATTTGATGATATAAAAATATATTTTTTTTTCTTTCCAATGAGATTTTTACTAAAAGTATCATTTACATTCCAATTATAAAAAATGAATTGAATTGGTATGATCCACGGGTTAATCCTATATGCATTATAAAGTTTTACAATTTCTGGGAAGAACCAAAGTTCAAAATTAGATATGGAACAACTTCCTATTTCTTCATTCATTCCCATCCAATCAAAAAAAACGTTCTTATCAATTTTATCGATTTTTTTATAATTATAAACCCCAGGTTTAGTATTTTTTTTACTGTTGGTACCCGCCTCAATATTGATCCAAGACGATATTGAGGCTTTCTTTTTAAGACAAAAATCTAGAATTTCACAATCAAAAAATCTTCTATCCGAATTTTTATTAATAGGTATAATATTATCTTCTACTAGATAATTATTGATAGGGATACATTCTAGCATATCAAATAATTTTTTTTGATCGTTATTGTAAATAGAATATAGTTTTTTCTTATTATTTACTTGTACTGGTAATCCATAAATATATGAATCTTTTTTATCTTCGTAATTAATAGATTTATATGATAAGAGATTATATATATATTCTTTTTGAAAATTATTTTTTTGATTGGGTAATGTGTAGTATGTTTCAAAATAATTTTTTTTTTTATACTGAATTAAGCTATTTTTTTCATAGGAATCACATTTTGTTAAAGACGTATTTTTGAACATACGACCTTCATTGCCTCTATTTCGAAAATTTTTTGGTATTAATCTGGCCGATTTAATCGGATATAAATCGTATTCATAATGACCTTGTAACCGGTTTTTCCATTGATTCATTCCAGGATTTTTTAAATTCTTTTGTTTAGATTCCGAATGAAATATTCTTTGGACTTCAACAAAATAATCTTTTATTTCATTCTTAAGAAAAATAGATGTTCCGTGATATTGAAAGATGGATCTTAACTTAGATAAGTTAATAACTTCGGTTTGTGATAATTTGTAAAATACATATGCTTGAGACAAGTATGATAAATCAAAAAAAAGATTTGTATTCTTATTATTAATATAAAAAACAGATTTATTTATAGTTTCAATAAAGTGAGTTATATTTTGATTTGTTTTATCAATTATTTTTTGATTTTCTTCATTATTGGAAATGTATTTTTTGATTTTTTTTTTTATGGATTCAATCAAAAGTTGTGCATTAATTCTGGGGATATTAATCATCCCTAAAAAGATATATATATATATCTTTTCATTCAAAACTTTGATAAACTGGTGGAATTTACGAATCAATTCCATATTTCGTTTTTTGAAAATTTTCCATTTTATGTTGGCTGATTGTAATCTTTTATGATCAGAACTTATTTTGTTAGGACTAATATTTTTCTTTGAAGTTCTAAACTCGTTTTTTTTTTCTTTTATAATTGTGTCTGTTTTATTTATTAATGTGTTTGTTATATCAATCAGATCTTTCATTTTTTGTTCTCTCAATGAATCCTTTGTCCAATCAATAGATCGAAGAGGAATGGACAATTCATCAATTATTTGATTACTAATTCTCAAATTTTTTTCTTTTTTAGCTTCATTCGATAGGTATATTGGTATTTCTCTATTTATCTGTTTTTTATTTAAATTCGTTATTTTGGAGAATTGTTTTAGTAGTTCTTTTAGAAAAAGCAAGTTTGTTCTTGCTTTACAAAATTTCAGAATTTGAAAACGCTTCTTTTTCCATTTTTTAATTTTTTTTTTTAATTCTTTAAAAATGGGTTCAAAAAAGAAAAGTCGTTTTCGGGGAGAACTAAAAGGTAATTCAACTTCCATTCCCAAAACTGTTAAAAAACAAAATTTTGTTTGTTGTCGTTGTTCTTTTTTTTTAGGAGATTGTAGCTTAGATCGGTGCCAAGGTTTAAGACGAAAAGGAAATAGGATCTTTATCTGAATACCCTCTGTTAACCAGTTTTTCGGAAATTCTTTTTCTGATACTGGAACACCATTATAGGTACATTTAATATGCATCTCTTTATTCCAATCTTTGAAATCCTCGGACCATTCGGGAAATTCAAATAATAATATACGGATAAGATTTTTTGTTATTATCAATGAAGGTATGATAATATATTTTCGAATAATTGATTGAGTTATTAAGAAAGAACTTCTTATTACTTGAGTAAACAGAATACTATCCCAGCTTTCTGCTATTTCTATACGTGTTTTTTCCTTTCTTTTTCTACTTTCCCATTTTTTTCTTATGTTCTCTTCTTTTTTCTCATTTTCTCGTGTATTTTCTTTTGTATAATCTAATATTTTGAATTGGGTCTTTTTCCGTATCCACTTTTTAAAAAAAATTTGCATCAGGTTGAGGAGATCAAACGAAAAAAAAAAAGGTTTGCCTATTCTGTCAAAAAAAAGGGGTGAATGTACGTTTCCTTGAAAAAGTTTCAAAACAATTGTTTTACGTCTTTGAGGGCGCATAGAACCTATGATTATGTCTCGATCAAAATCTGATTCTTGTGAATAATCTATCAAAGCCACTTCATCTACTTGATCATAATCAGGGTTATCAGTATTTTTCGTATTAATATAAGTATCTCCATTTGGTAGGTTATCATTAAAAAGTACTACACGTTTGCCTTCTCTTGAAAGAATATCATAATCCCCCACTACAATTTCGTCGTATTCTTCGTCCTGTTGTTCTAAATTGTCAATTAATTTATATGAATCTCGAGGAACTATTTTACAAATTTCTTTTGATAACAATTTTTTATTAACTAGATGGATTTGATCTTCTTTTTTAGAATAATTACTATTAAGAATTATATTATGGATTTGATTTATCCAAATTTTTGCTCTATCATTTTTTCTCAACGTTTCATTTATCATTGAGAGTGAAAAAATGATTTTTATTTTTCCTCTATAGTATCCGTTTAAAAAAGGATCATATGTTTTTGGTAAATATTTTTTTTTTGTTTTATCATTACAGAATCGAATCCTTTTTTGAAGTATATCTTCAATAAGGGTTCCTTTATCTAGTATTTGAACTCTATTTATCAATTTTTGATTTAAATTGTTTCTTTTGTGTTCATTGATAGAACTCAAATGATAATGATTATACAATTGATCAGAAGAGAGTTTTTGTATTGTGAACAGAGATATCTTTCTTTGTATCATTTCCATAAAAATAGAAACACTAGGTGGATATGTAAAAGATATTCTTTCTTTTCCGTCACTTTTACATGTATAAAAAAAATATTGTGACATTTCATTTCTTACCGCATTTTCCAAATGATCATTTTTTATATATCGCAATGGACGATTCCAT